ATGAAATGAGCATCTTTTTATAGTAGATTCATATTTGCTCTTATATTAATAGGTTTAATTTTATGAAAGTTAATTTTAGTTTTAATAGGATTTTTAATGATTTTTATTGGTCTTTTATGGTTTATGGCAGACACTGTTAAGTTAGTAAATCATTATTTAAAAGGATTTTTTCTTTTTATAACTAGTGAAATAATTATATTTTTAACTTTATTTGTTTGTTGTTTTTGATTCCGTGAATTAGACGACTGTCCTATTTCTTACTGAAATGAGTTACCATTTTTAGGTTCATTTCTGCTTTTGGGCTCTTCTATTACAGTAACTTCCTATCATATGCAGATGAATAGAAGTAATTTATTTTTATTGTTAACAATAATTTTAGGTTTTTTCTTTATAGTTTTACAAGGTTTTGAATTTGATGAATCTAATGTTAATTTATTTAGTAGAGTTTATCATGGTTGTTGTTTCACTACAGTTAGCTTACATTTCAGTCATGTTCTCATTGGTGTAATGTTACTTTTAGGATTATTTTTTTATACCCCAAAGATTTTGGGTTCTTATTATAGTAATTTAGTTGTTTGATATTGACATTTTGTCGACTATATATGATTATTTGTTTATACTGTTGTTTATTTATTCTAAACATACTAATTGTTAGGTTAAGTTAATTTTAAACTGTTAGACTGTGGCGCTAAAAATAAATATTTTACCTGACAACAATATGTTTAGATTATTAAAGAAAAAAGTTTATGATTTACCAACAAATAGAGGTTTAAATTATTATTGATGTAGTGGTTTTGTTTTATCAGGCACTATAGTTATACAAATAATTACAGGAGTTTTGTTATCTTTACTTTACGTAGCTGACCAGAATTTAAGGTTTGCTTGTGTAATGGGTTTTAGAAATGAAGATTTATCTTTGTGGTTCGTTCGTTATTTTCATATATGAGGGGCTAGTGGAATATTTATTCTTTTATTTATTCACATGTTCCGTGGCTTATATTATGGTAGCTTCAATAAGGGGTATGTATGAAGAATAGGTTTTATTCTTTATTTATTAATGATGGTTGAGGCCTTTTTAGGTTATATACTTCCATGACATCAAATGTCTTATTGAGCTGCTACTGTATTAACCGGAGTAGTACAAAGGGTTCCATTTATAGGAAGCATAGTTTATAATTATATAGTAGGAGGCTTTGGTGTCACTAAAGTTACTTTGGTTCGAATGTTTGCCGCTCATGTTATTTTAGCTTTTGTAATTTTAGGATTAATAGTAATCCATTTATTTTATTTGCATTCACAAGGCTCTAATAATTCTTTAAGTCTAAAGAAAGGGTACAGAGATTCTGTTTATTTCCATCATTACTATTCTATAAAGGATTTATTAGCAGTTGCTTCATTTATTTTTTTTATAGTAATTTTATTATTAATAAGGCCTGATTTAGTTTTAGATTCAGAAGCTTATTTAAGAGCGGACCCTTTAACAACACCAGTTAATATTAAGCCGGAATGGTATTTTTTATTTTATTACGCAATGTTACGGTCCATAAGGTCAAAGATAGGTGGGTTAGTTTTAGTTATAGTTTTTATATTTATATTTTGGCTCCCTTTCAGTAGAAATAAGTCTGGATCATCTTATAGAATTTTATTTCAATTCAAATTTTGATTAATTGTAAGTTCTTTATTGATATTAACTTATTTAGGCGCATGTCACCCTGAATGACCTTACGATTGAGTAAGGTTTATTTTTAGTTTATTAGTAATTATCTTATTTTTCAATTTAAAGTTTTTAAATTTTTAATTTTATGTTTAACGTTGAGTTCTTTGTTTTTTTGTTTTTTATTTTTTCAGTAAAACTTTTAATAAGAGGTTTCGAATTAATAAATCTTATAGTTTTTTTAGAGAGTTTAAATGTGCTTTTTATACTTTTTAGAAGTCTAACTTTAATAAAATATAGACCAATACTTTGGATCTATTTTATAATAGTAGCTACTTTAGGGGTAGTATTTATTTTATGTTTATTAAGACGTGTATGATTTTGTGACAGATTTTTCCTTTAAGTATTGTTTTTATTATATTTATTTTAATTTCACCTTTAATGATTTCAAAAGGGATTTATTTAAACAAATTCACTTTTGATAAATTAAGGGCATTTATAGGAATTTTACCATTATTTATATTTTTTAGTTTATACTCATTAATTAATTTATCTTTGAGTAAGATAAAAGTGATTTTAGTATTTTTAAGTTGTTTTTCTAGTTTTCTTTGTTTTTTTTGTTGTTCTTATATTTTATTTTTTATACTTTACGAACTAAGTATAGTTTTACTTTTATTTAGGTTATTTACAGGATCTCCCTATTCTGAACGTTCAATTGCCGGTTGATATTTTTTGGGTTATTTAGTATTTGGTGGTTTACCTTTATTAATGTTATGTTTATATAGTTCTTATTTTAAATTCAGTTGTATTGTTACAGATTATATAACTAACTTTAATTTTATTAGAAATTTATTTTTTGTTATTTTCATAACTAAGGTTCCTTTATTTCCTTTTCATAGTTGATTGCCTATAGTTCATGCAGAAGCAAAAAGCTTTGTTTCAATTATGTTAAGTGGATATATAATGAAGTTGGGCCTCATAGGTATACACCGATTTTTTTTAATTAGAGGAGATTTTTTAAAGGTCTATTTTTTAGTATTTTTCTTTTGTAGATGTTTTTTCTTTCTTAATTCATTCCTTGAGTTAGATAATAAGCGTTGACTTGCTTTTTTAAGATTAGGGCACATAAGGTTAGGTATGTTATCTATTTTTAGGTTAGACTACATTTATAGTCCTATAGTAGGAATATTTAGATTCGGTCATGGCTTATCAGTTTGTATTATGTTTTATTATTTTTACTTATGCTCAGAATTTGTAGGTTCTCGTAATTGAATTATGATATTATTACATAAAAAAACCGGTTTTAAAATATTACTTTGTTTTGGTTTATTAAGTTTAATAGCTTTTCCTCCATGTATATTATTTTTTTGTGAGGTTTATGTTTATTTATCTTTATTAAATATTATAAGATTTATTTACGTTTATAGTTTATACATTTTTTTAAGAATATTCGGACCAGTTACAATTTTAGGTCTAATGTTCAGACGTAAGAGACAGGCTTTAACCACTTCAATGGTAAAATCAAGGATTTATTATCTATTCAGCTTAATATTTATCTTTTTTTTATTAGGTTTATTTATATAATTATAATGTAAAATAGTGTAGATTTATTGCATTATGCTTTTTGGTAGCATAGGAGGTAAGGTTCCTTTTACAAAACATTTTTTATATTAAAAGTTCTCTTAGCTTATACTTTAAAGCACTAATTTGAAGAGTTAGTTAAAATTTTTTAATTAGAGAACAAATATTTAATTAAAAAAAGTAAGTTATTTCAAAACTATTTGATTCATGATCAAACAATACATTTTATATGTCTTTTTTAATAATTAAAAATAAAACATTTTTATTCAAATGGTTAATGATAAGTAGGCAAAAAATTTTCTAAACATTTAAATTTAAAAAAATTTTTAAAAAATTGTCAACTTAAAGTATATTAGATAGGTAAAATAGATTTTTTAATCTTTTTGAAAAAAGTGTATTATTATATATTATATTGTCAAAATAAGGGCAGAAGGCTTAAAAGAATTAAAAATAGGGCAAATTTAGGTCACTTTTTATTATTTTTCTTCTATGTTTAGTAGGTAAAAAATTTTTTAAAATTTTACCAGTATAAACAGTATACAAACCCAAATTTCCGATTTTATAAAAAAATTTACACTCTTTTCAATATAGAAAATTTTTTAAAAAATCACACGTATTATTTAGTAGGTGAATTTTTTTTAAAAAAAATAAAAAAATTTATTTTTAAATCTATAACAATAAGTAGGCAAAAAAATTTTTTAAAATTTAAATGTTTAAAAATTTTCAACTTAAAGTAAATTAAGTAGGTAAAACATATTTTTTAATCTTTTTGAGAAAGGTGTATTATTATATATTATATTGTCAAAATAAGGGCAGAAGGCTTAAAAGAATTAAAAATAGGGTAAAAATAGGGTACTTTTTAGAAATTTTATAGTAGGATTAGTAGGTAAAAAAAATTTTTAAATTTTGTGAGTATATTTAGTATAGAAACCAAATTTTACAAAATTTTCAAAAAAAACCCAGTGTTTTCTATCTAGAAATTTTTTCAAAAAACCCAACGGATCATTTAGTAGGGGATTTTTTTAATTTTTTTCTAGATACTTAAGTAGGCAATTTAATTTTATTGATTTTTTCAAAACCCTCAATTATTTATAAAAATTTTCAAAATTTAATAAAATTTTTTAGTTTTTTACAAAAATTTTCAAAATTTAATAAAATTTTTTAGTTTTTTACAAAAATTTTCAAAATTTAATAAAATTTTTTAGTTTTTTACAAAAATTTTCAAAATTTAATAAAATTTTTTAGTTTTTTACAAAAATTTTCAAAATTTAATAAAATTTTTTAGTTTTTTACAAAAATTTTCAAAATTGAAGACAAAATTTTTCAGTTTTTAAATGATTTTTAATAGTTACACAAATTTTATTAAGTTTAATATAATTAATTTAGTTAATAATAATATTTTAAGTTTAAGTTTAGTAAAAATTATACTTTTTATATTTTTATTATTTCGTTTCCCAAGAATATTTGATGTTTATTATTTCATAATTTTATTATTTGTTTTATTAATGCCTTATTTTTTATCTTTATTTTTAAGACGTATTTTGAATAACTCAAATGAGTTCTTTGCTAGTTTCACTCCTGTTGGTGCTCCTATCGCAATTGCACCTTTTGTCTGTATAGCAGAAGGTATAAGTTATTTTGTTCGTCCATTTGTTTTAATATTACGTCCATTTCTTAACTTAAGAATAGGTTCTTTTGGTGCTTTAGCTATAGGAGGATTTTTTGTAAAAAGAAGTAGTTTATTAATTTTTTCCTTATTTATAATTTTATTTTTTTACGAAATTTTTGTATGCTTAGTTCATTGATTCATAGTTAGTAATATTTTAATATTTTCTATAGATCATTAAAATGAATTCGTTATTTTCATTTATAAGTTCCGTTTTTATAACTTTTTCTTTAATTTTAAGATTATGTTGTAATAACATAATGATGTTCTGGGTTCTACTTGAGTTATCAAGATTTTTTTTGATATTTATATTTTTGAATGATAAAAAAAACAAAAATGTTCATTTTTCTACCTTTATTTTTTATTTATTTGGTGGTATTAGTGCTTTATTGTTAGTTTCTGGATCTTATTTTAATAGAGAATTTCTTTTAGTTTGTGGTTTAATTATAAAGTTTTTTATATTTCCATTTTCTATATGTCTTTATTACATATTTAATAAAATAAATTGGTTATTGATTTTTATTATAGGATCCTTATTTAAGGGTTTTATTTTATCTTTAAGTTATTTATTTTTAGATTTTAGTTTTAATTTTAATATTGGTATTATCTCAATCTGTATATTTACATGGTTATTTTTAGTTTATTTTATATTAAGAGTAAATTTAAGAATTAAGGGGCTATGATTTATTTTAAATTTAAACAGTAGTTTAATTTTATTTTTGTCTTGTTTTTATCTTTCAAAAAAATACATTTTTTACTTATATTTTCTTTATTTATTAATGAGTTTATTTAATGTTTATTTGTTATCTAATTTAAGATTTAGATTTTCTAAAAAAATTAAATCTTTACAGTATAATTCTACTATATCTTATTTAATAAGATTTGTTGGTTTTCCTGTTTCATTAAAAATAGTTTATAAGATTATGAGTTCATATTTTGTTTTTATGTATTCAAGATGAATAATTTTATTTTTTTGACTTGTTTATTTAATTATTGAAACATTATATTTATTTTTTTATTTTTCCTCTATTTTAGAAAAGTTGAGTTTATATTATTAATTCATTATTAACTTTTTGGTAAAGTTCATTATTTGAATAATTGCATTACAAGCATTAGGTTCTATATTTTAGATATCAAAATTATTAAACGAAGTATTTTATTTAGAATAATTATTTTGCGTATAATAGGAAGAGTATTAATTCTCTTTGTTAAATAGATTTAGTTAAAGCTAATAATATATATTTGTCGTATATAAGTTGTTTTTTAAACAATCTATTGAAAGTGTTTTATTTTTTTGTTGAAACTTTAAGATTTGTTTTTATAATGGTATTTGTTGCATTTTTTATATTAGCTGAACGTAAGGTTTTAGGTTATATGCAATTGCGCAAGGGTCCAAAAAAGGTTGGATTCTTAGGGTTACTACAAAGATTTGCTGATCTTATGAAGTTAGTTATTAAGTTCAAGAGGTATCATTTTCAGTATCGTTCTGTTTTTTCACTTTTTGGTACATATTTATTAGTGTTAATAAGATTTATTTATAGTTTTATTTATGGTCTTTTTTGTATAGGCTTCAAAAGTCCTTATTTACTTTTAGTATTTTTACTAATTACTTCTTTATCAAGATATAGTGTTCTTAGTGTTGGATGAGGCAGTAAAAATAAGTATTCCTTGTATGGATCTTTACGAAGTTCTTTTGGCGCAGTTAGGTATGAGGTTTCTTTTATGTGTTTTGTTTTAATAGCCGGTGGAATTTATGGTTATTATAGGTTTTATGACACTTATTTATTTTCAAATTATTATAAAAGTTTATTTTTATTTTTATGGCCAATTTATTTAATATTTATTTTATGTTCTTTGTGTGAGACAAATCGTATTCCTTTTGATTTTGCAGAATCTGAAAGTGACTTAGTTTCTGGTTTTTATACTGAGTATTGTAAAGTTTATTTTGTATGTTTATTTGCTTCAGAGTATCTTATAGTGTTTATTATGTGTTGACTAAGATCAATTTTTTTCTTTTCTGGATTTTTATATTATATAGGTTTAACTTTTACCGTATTTCTTTTTTTGTGATTCCGTGGTACATTGCCTCGTATTTATTATATTACTTTTGTCAGGTTTTATTGGTCATATTTAATAGTTATACTAAGCTGATTCCTATGTTTAATTTTTTAATAGTATACTTAAAGGGAGTGTAGTTTAATTAAAATTACAAAGCTGTTAACTTTGAGTTGCTTATTTTTATAGGCCATTCCCTACATTTGAGATAGTTTAAATAAAATACTATTTTTGGGTAGTAGAAATCCCCTATGGGGTCTTACTGATAGGGCTGCTTAGCAGGTTGCTTTGATATAGCAAATCGTAAAATATTTTTTCGTCAGTAAATTTTAGTGGTATAGCTATAATTCAAGTAACAGATTCTTACTCTGTAGAAAAACACTCGTTTTACCTCTTTGTTAACAATGTCATTTTTTTTATCTATAATATTTCTTTTTATAATTTTATTTATTTTAATATATACATTTCATTCATCGTTATGAAATTCTTCTATTGATAAAATATGTAAAATCTGAGTAAGTCCTTTCGAATGTGGGTTTTTAAGATATAGAAGGCCTTATAGTAGGTTTACTTTTGGGTTTGTTTCATTTTTAGTTTTATTTGTACTTTTTGATCTAGAGGTTTCTTTATTCTTAAAATTTTGTTTTAATTTAAGTTATTATAATAATTTCTTTTATTACTATATATTTTTATTAGTTTTATGTGTAGGCTTTACATTTGAATTATTAAGAGGTAGGGTTAAGTGGCTACATTAAAGATTTTTAAAAATGGAAAATTTAATGGCTTACTTCTAATAAGTCTAAGAATAGTTTCTATTCATTTTCCTTTAAAATAAAAGAGATTACGTTAAACTTTAGACGATTTGTCTTCAAAACAAACAGTGTTTTATAAAACATCTTTTGTAAATGAAATATTTATTTTCTTGATTATTCACTTTAGATCATAAGCGTATTGGCATTTTATATTCTTTAATAGGGGTATGATCAGGTTTTGTAGGGCTTGGTTTAAGTATTTTAATACGAATTCAATTATCGGATCCATATTATAATATTATCCCTTTTGAAGTTTATAATTATGTAATTACTGCTCATGGTATAATTATGATTTTTTTCTTCTTAATGCCAGTCTTGATAGGAGGCTTTGGTAATTATCTTATTCCCATTTTATTAAACATTAATGACCTTAATTTACCTCGCTTAAATGCTCTTAGGGCCTGATTACTGGTTCCTTCTAGTGTTTTAGTTTTGTCTAGGTTATGAATAGGAAGAGGTACCGGATGAACTTTTTATCCTCCTTTATCTGGTGCTCTGGGTAGACCAAAAGTAGGCACTGATTTACTTTTATTTTCTTTACATTTAGCGGGTATTTCAAGTATTTTTAGTTCACTAAATTTTATATGTACAATTATAAGTTCTTGAGGAGTTACAATTAGTATAAAGCATACTTCTTTAGTTTTATGGTCTTATTTATTTACTTCTATTTTACTTATACTTTCACTACCAGTGTTAGCCGCAGGTATTACTATGCTTTTATTTGATCGCAACTTTAATTCTTCATTTTTTGATCCAGTAGGGGGTGGAGACCCAGTTCTTTTCCAACATTTATTTTGATTTTTTGGTCATCCAGAGGTTTATGTATTAATATTACCAGCATTTGGTATGGTTAGTCATATTTGTATAAATTTAAGTAAAAGAAAAGATTCTTTTGGTTATTATGGTATGGTATTTGCTATGTTTTCTATAGTTTGTTTAGGAAGAGTAGTTTGAGCTCATCATATGTTTTCAATAGGAATGGATGTTAAGACGTCTATATTTTTTAGTTCAGTTACTATGATTATAGCTGTTCCAACTGGAATAAAGGTTTTTAGATGGCTCTATATGTTATCTAGAGTTAAAGGAAAGCTTAGTAACCCTATTGTATTATGGATATATGGTTTTATTGTATTATTCACTATAGGAGGGGTAACAGGTATAGTTTTATCTTCTTCAGTTCTAGATTGTTTATTACATGATACTTGATTTGTGGTAGCACATTTTCATTATGTATTTTCTTTAGGATCTTATAGTGGTGTTATAATTTCAGTAATTTGATGATGGCCTTTAGTTGTTGGTAATAGTTTAAGAGTTTCTTTATTAAATGTTCACTTTGTTCTTTCTATGATAGGCTTTAATTTATGTTTTTTCCCTATTCATTATTTTGGAATGTGTGGTTTACCACGTCGTGTTTGTTTATATGATGATTCATTTTATTGAATTAATTCTTTAAGTACATTAGGAAGCTTCATTTCCGGTATTACTTCTTTTTTATTTATATATATTGTATGAGAAAGATTTAATAGACGTCGTTTAATTTTGGGGTTTTGACTAGAAAGTAGAGTTGTAGTTAATGGTCTTTACGGTAGTATAAAGTATCATGTTGATTACAACAATGTATTTCGTGTTTTTACTATTTAATTTTATAAGCTTTTTTAGTTCATTTATTAGAATTTAGCTTTTGTAATGCTAAGAAATTATTTATAATATAAAGCTTTAATAGACAATTTAATAATGGTTATATACCTTTTGCATCATGATTTAATGATTTAATTTTAGTTAATTCTATTTTTTCGAAATTACTAGATTTTACCAATATTTCTATTTACTTGGGTAATGTAAATAAAATTTTGGTACGTTTTGATAAGTTACACGTTGGTGATTATAACTAATTAGTGATAATTTGTATATAATAAATTTTATTATTTATTATAAGTTTATTTAACATTTTTATTAACTAAATAGTATTGGATTAATATTATCCTTTATTCTGTAATAAGATAAACATTATAGTTATAGTTAATTTATACTTTTCACTATTTTAAACTTATTATTTTTATTATGTTATAAATAAGTAGAAAAATAGTAATATTATTTCTCGTGGGAGTCTGAACTGTTTATTAAAAACATTTCTGAGTTAATTATTTACTCAGTAACCCCTGCTCATCGTTATAGTTTAAACTATAATAAGAAGCCGCAGTATTTTGACTGTGCTAAGGTAGCATAATTAATTGCCTCTTAAATAGAGGATTGTCTGAATGGGGATTTTAGGCTCAATCTAATTTTATTACTTTTTGAAATTAGTTTGTTGTTGCAGAACACAACATTATAATATAAGACGGAAAGACCCTAGGAGCTTAAAATTTAAAGTTTTATTTTGGGCAAATTTACTAATTTAAGTAATTTATAAACCTAATGGTATAAAAATAAAGTTACCCTAGGGATAACAGGGTTAGATGTATTAAGAGTTCTTATCAAATTACATAATTGCCACCTCGATGTTGACTTAAATTTACTTTATTGTGTAGCAGCTTTAAAAGTAAGCCTGTTCGGCTTTTAAAATTTTTCATGAGTTGAGTTAAGACCGGTGTAAGCCAGGTCGGTTCTTATCTATAACGGTTTTACTATAGTACGAAAGGATTTAGTAAAAAGTATTTTACTTAACGTTTATTTTTGGGAATGTTAAATATTCATTTTGCAAAAATGAATTTGGTAATAAGTTTTACCCATTCCCTTAATTGGTTTAATTTCAGCCATAAAAATAAAAGTAGGAACTTCCACATATAAACTTTATTTATTAATTTTTATGAATTTACATCTTATATTTATTTAGTGGTTAAAATTTTTAATTTTACTTAGTAAATCAAAGTTCTTTTTTAAATCTAGGATAAGTCACAGTGCCAGCATCCGCGGTTATTCTGTTTAGCATTATTTTAACATAATTATAGTTTTTATATTATTTTCTTTTATTCGGTAAAATGTATCAAAAAGTTTAAATTTTATATAAATTTATAAATGTAATGAGTCAATATAACAAGAAGATTAGATACCTTTGTATTACTTATATAATAAATTTTAGTCAAACTAAAGAAATTTGGCAGTCTTTTAACCTTAACTGGGGGTCGTGTGTATTAAAGGATGATCCACCTAATAAATTACCATAAATTAATGTTGGTGTACGTCTGATTTTTTATCAATATAATAAAATATTGGTTTAATTAATAATTAATTTAAGTTAAGTCTATGTGCCACTATTTTATGGTTTACATTCTACACTTTAAAAATAATTAGGTTGTAATAACTTATATATTAAGGACTAGTGAGTATAATATTATAAATTTTGATTATTAGAAATAAGTTTAAGAGAGGTACATACCGCCCGTCAATTTCGGTATATGCTGAGATAAGTCGTAACATGGTAGCCCTTTGGGAACTAGGGGCTTGTAAATTTAAGTTGTCTTTAAGGTTAGTTTATTATGATATTGTAACATATATAGTATTATTATGCATTTTTTTATGTGTGTTTGTTTTTTATTACTTATATGATCTTTCTACTTTATCTGGACAGGTTGTCTTTCTTAAAGAAGTGGGATCTTTAGAATTTATGTGAACCTTTTTACCTACAATTTTAGTAAGAATTCTTTGTGTATTTAATTTAAGATTTATTTATTTTGATTCAGAACTAGAGGTTGATGATGTAGTTAAGGTAATGGGACGTCAGTGATTATGAAGTTATGAAGATAGAGTTTCTGGTCTTTACAACTCTAAATTTACTCGTTGTTTAGTTAAAAGATTAGATTATCCTTTAGTTTTAAATTTTAATAAGGTTACTCGTATTTTAATAAGTTCTTCAGATGTTATACATTCATTTTCTGTTCCAGATTTAGGTTTAAAGATGGATGCTATTCCAGGTCGTATCAACCATTTAACTTATTTACCTGATCGGTTAGGTTTATTTATTGGTTATTGTAGAGAGTTATGTGGCGTTGGACATGCTTATATGCCAATTGCAGTAGAAGTAGTACGTAGAAAATAAAATTATAACTAAAGTTATAACTAAAATTTTATTTATATACTTAAGTATGGTTTTTTAAAAATTTTATGTGTATATTTATTGATTACAAGGGCAATGCCTTTGGTTACAATTTATTGTATTTTTTATTTTCTATTACCCTTTATTTTATAGGTTGTATTGATGTATTTTAGCATATAAACTTTTCGTGTTTAATGAGGCTTTTAGCCATATAATTATTAAAATGCTAATATTCTCATTTTTAAGTTTGTTTATATTTGTATGTTGTAGATATAAAGTTTTTGTATCTAGTGGGTCTTATTGTCTTTTTTTAGTAAGTTTGAGTGTAATAAGAAGAATTTTAGTTTTGTTATTAAACAATTCATTTTGATATTCTCTCATTTTGTTAATAATTTATATAGGAGGGGTTTATGTCCTTCTTTTATTTGTTTCTATTTATTCTTATAACAGCTTCAGCTACAGCAATACTTATTTTATTTTTTTTATAAGTGTAAGGTTTTATATATATTTTATTTTTAATTACTTAAACAATAGGTTTATTATATTAAAATTTTCTCCTTTATTAGTTAGTTTAAAAGAAAGTTTAGAGCTAGTTAGTAGAAAAAATTGAGAAAGTTATTTATTCATTTTATTATTTATACTATTTAGATTTTTTATATTTTCATTTGTTTTTACAAAAAATTCTAATTATATCCGTTAATAAGAGCTAGTTTAGTATAATTTTAAGTACGTGGAATTGTAGCTTCTAAGGTAATCAGTATGTTAACTAGAAATTTTATTTATTTAAAGATATTAGAAGTTTAATAAGTTTGTTTTAGGAACAAAAATTGGGGGTTTCCCCTCTTTAATTTAATAGTGTTGTTTTAATACTTAGTTTGAAGCTAAGTTTACTAAAATTTATTTTTAGGCAACATTTAATACTAGTGTCAGAGGTCCATGAGTTGATTTTAAGCGTCAAATACAAAGTGTTTTTAGCTTTCTAGTATTAACAGTCTAAAGTCCTAAAATTTAGGGTTAATGTTTCGGCCGTTAATTTGTGATAAATATTCACCTTTGGGTAAATATGTTATTTTTAATATTTAATACTACAATTTTATTTTTATTAAGTTTATTATGATCTTTACACAATTTATCTTTTTCAATAGATTTGAATTATGATGTGATTTTTAGAGTTATGCTTAGTTTAAAATTTCTAGTAGACAAGGTTAGTGTAATATGCAGGTTTATGTTAATTTGTTGTAGTATAATTGCAGTTTTGTTTTATTGACACTATTTTTCATGACATAGTGATTATTTAATTATATTAATTCAACTTTTTATATTAAGAATGTTATATTTGGTTTTTACCAAATCTCACATAAATAGATTTATTGGTTGGGAATACCTAGGGGTAGTAAGATATTTTTTAATTTTATATTTTTCAATTTATTGCTCTTCACGTTCTGCCTTTATAACTTTGATTACTTCTCGTTTAGGCGATATGGGGTTTTTTTTATTCATTGGTCTAATGTTAAGAGATTTAGAAGGTAATTTAGCAGTATTAAGTGTTATACTATTTTCTTTCTTATTAATGAGAAAGAGTGCAGTTTTCCCAATGGGTAGATGGTTATTAGAAGCAATGCGAGCACCAACACCAGTAAGTAGTCTCGTTCATTCTTCTACTTTAGTTGCAGCTGGAGTATGATTATTTAGACGTTACATAGATGTTTTTTTATCTAATTATTGTGTAAATTTAATTTTTTTATTTTGTTTAATAACAGTTATTTATAGAGCAACTAGAGCTTATTTTTTTAAAGATACAAAGAAGATTATTGCTTTATCTACTTGTAATAAAGTAAGATGATGCTTTATTTATATATATTTTGGTTATGTAGATTTAGGATTATTACAACTTCTTACTCATGGTATATTTAAGTGTATTTTATTTTGTTTAATAGGAGATTTTTTATTAAAATCTTCAAAAAGCCAAAAAAAGAGTTTACATTTTTTTAATTTTTCTTACTTTTTCAATTTTACTATTACATTAGTTAGGTTTTTTATATGTGGTTTACCATTTTTAGGGGTATTTTTTACTAAGCATTTTTTTGTTAGTTTATTAAAATCAAGTACTAATTTAATAGTTACTCTTATTTTATTAGTTGGGTTAAGTCTTTCTTTTCTTTATAGATTCCGTTTAGTGTCAATTTTAAAAGGTTCAAGTAATGGTAGGTCTAAAGGTTTTAATAATATTTATTACATAATTGGTTTACCTTTTCCATTATTATTTTTTCTAAACTCTTGAATTAGCTCATATCTCTTAGAGGATAGTATGCCTACTTTATTTTTAAATTTACTTTCTTATTTTTTAATAATATGTTTTTCTATTATTGGTTTATTTTTAAATTTTAGTTCTTCTTCAAAGTATATACTTAGATTTTTTGGTCAGGACTTCATAGTTAATGATTCAATGTCTATTTATAGTTTATTTTATAGGTTATTTTATTGAGTATCCATTTTTCGCTGAGAGCAAAGATCATTTTTTTATTTTATAAGTTTATCTTCATACATTAGTACTTTAAGTAATAGTTTAAAATCATTAATTTTATTTTTAAGTTTATATTTTAGTGTTATACTTTATTTATTCATAGGTTAGTTTTAATTTATTATAGTATTAGTATAAATTAATATTTTATCTTTCCAAGTTAAAGATCCTTTTTATAATAGGATACTATATTTA